CAAATCTATCGATAATATCAGAATCTGATGAATCCGCCCAAGCAGGCTTACTAATGGGATGTCCTGAAAAGTTACAAAATTTCGCTTTAGCCAATGATCCAATCAAAGGAATAATTGGAACTATAGTATCAAACTTTTTAATAACAATATCGATAATAAATGACTTTTCTAACATTTGACTCCTTACTGCTGAAGGAGTTGGTCGTACACTTGAAAGATAACCCAGAAAATCGATAAAATGATTGGATAATTGGTTTATATGAATCCTATCTGGTTGAGACCAAAAGTTAAAATGACATTCCCATAAATTGACAAGGTAATATTTCCATTTCTTCATCAGAAGAGGGGTTCCTTTTGAAGACAAAATGGATTTTCCTTGAAATCTGAAATACTGTATGAAAGGATCCTTGAACAACCATAGGATAGTATGAAAATCATTACGAAAATCCACTAAAAAATGTGCTATTTTTCTATAAAAATGTGTTCGATCAAGAAAAGCTCTAGAAGACGTTGATCGTAAATGATAAGATTGTTTACGGAGAAAAACAAATATGGATTCCGATTCATATACATGAAAATTATATAGGAACAGGAAAAATCTTTGATTCTCTTTTGAAAAAAAGAGAATCATTTTCGTTTTTTGAGTAATAAGACTATTCCAATTATGATACTTGTAGAGAAAGAATCTCAATAAGTGCAAAAAGGGAGCATCTTGTATCCAAGAGCGAAGGGTTTGAACCAATAGTTCCAGATGGATAGGGTAGGGTATTAGTATATCTAATACATGATTTAAATGTAATAATTTATCCTCTAAAAAGGGAAATATGGAATGAATTGATCGTAAAGTAGTCATAGATTTGTCTATTTCTTTACTTTCTGGGGAAGATACTAATCGCAGTGAGAATGGAAGTTCCACAATGACTGCAACCCCCTCTGATATCATTTGAGAATCCAAATTTTTATTATGCCCGAAAAAAAAATTTTGATTAGAATCATTCGTAAAAATAATCAAATGCTTCTGTTGATACATTCGAGTAATTAAACGTTTAACAATTATTAAACTATATTTTTTGTCATAACCTAAATTTTCCATAGGCTCATAAAGAATCGATTTATTTAACCCATGATCATGAGCAAGTGCATAAATGTATTCCTGAAAGAGAAGTGGGTATAGGAAGTCCCGTTCTCGCGATCTATCTATCTTTAAATAGCCTTGTAATTCCTCCATTTGAAATTGGATTTGAACCAAAACCGGGGATTTCTTTGGTCATCAAATGATACGATACATAGGTACGATACAGTCAAAACAAGGTATCAAGGTATCATAGTAAGAAAAGATACCTTGGAAATGATTAATCTATGGATTCTCTCTTTTTCCATCCGATTGGTTCTTGTTCGTTATAAGATACCGAAGATGTTTAGAAATCCTTTATTTTTGCAACCCGATCGCTCTTTTGACTTTAGAATTATATTTCTCAATATACTGTTTCTTTTACACATTCGTCTCCGCACAGGGATATAATTAATAGAATAGTTAGGATTCAAAAAAAAAGTGAAGAATCCACTTATTAAAGTGATTTCATAACCTTTGCCCGCCCCAGGGACTAATATATTTCTAACGTATAATTAGATCGGGTAATTGGTAATTATTCGAATTAAGAACCGAAGCTCGTTGCTCTTTTTGTTTCCCTATAATTGGAGCTTTTTGGCTCTATCCATTTATTCACTCGATCCAACCATAATTTATTTTTTGTACCGCTCTAAGAATTAAAACTCTAACAAACTAAACAAATATTTTGTACCGATCCCGTAAGGGTTAAGTACTCTATCTTAAAGTTATTTATTTATGATATGAGTTATTCCTTTATACGACATGCTGTTTTTTCCATTCGTTCCCTCTCAGGATCAGTCGGGGTCTTACAAACTCTACCAACGGTATGGACGAATCCGTTCCTTCATCCAAATGTGTAAAAGATTTTAGCCGCACTTAAAAGCCGAGTACTCTACCGTTGAGTTAGCAACCCAAAAATAGAATTATGGTGTGTAGATACGATCGAAAAAAAAAAAGAGAGATTGGATTGCACAACCCCATCAAAAACATTTTTTTATAGTAAATTATGAACATAAAAATGAACAGCTATAATGAAAATCTGAAAAATTCCCGTATAAGAGAAATTAAATATATCCCAGAGAATTTAAGGAACCTATCGCTTACATGAAGTAAAGTAAAAAAAAAACTTATAGGGCGTGGATAAATAGATCTATTTATCCACGATCAATTATATTTTTTCAATACACTATTGTCAATATGAACGTTGAGAAAAAAAAAATATTTTTTTTATAAAATAATAAGAACTTGTGTTGGATTGGCATTTCATAGATAACCTACCTAGAGAATAAAAAAAGTGTAGATGTCGAAAAGAAAAAAATAATCAAGAAGAAAACCTCGGGTTTATTCAATATCCATAAAGATACCATAAGAAAGCTCGGCTCCTTTTTTTAGTGGAGTCTCGCCAAAAACTACCCGATTGGGGGATAATACCATACATAATTTTATGGATAGAACAAAAGATGGGGAAACGGGAAGGGGAATAGTGAAGAAAAAATTACACAAAACTAGACTAGCTCTTTTTTATTTTCTCGTTTTTATATGTATTGTATGAATTACATTTTATTTCGCGTAATTAACGCGAAGTTCCTTAAATATCTCCGCCTTCTTTAAAATATCATGAACAGTTTCCGTAGGTTGAGCGCCTTTTTCAAGGAAATATAAAATGGCGGGAACATTTGAAGAAGCTTGATTTTTTATTGGATCATAAAAACCCACTTTACGAAGATCTCTTCCTTCTCTTCGGGATCGAACATCAATTGCAACGATTCGATAAATGGCTCATTGGGATAGATATAGATGAACAATTCCCCCCTTAGAAACGTATAGGAGGCTTTCTCCTCGTACGGCTCGAGAAAGAATGATTCTAATGTCATAGTATATAGAGTGGCAAATAGATCCATAAAATAATCAATTAAATTAAATCGAAACTATGATTTTTTTCGTTTTTTTGGTCGAAAACCCGAAAAACCATTCGTACTTATAACTCAAGTTAGATAATTCTCAAAGAGTTCAAAGGAAAATCCCGAGTCCTTGGCATTTCATTTATTGAGCTGTCTCTAACCCACTTTTTTGTCTCATTTTTTATCCATTTTTGGATTCCTTTTTTTATTTTGTTCAAAGTGTTGAGACAAAAAAAATGGGTGTTTTCTTGTTCCAGGATCGTTTATCTTCGTTTTGAATCATTGGGTTTAGACATTACTTCGGTGATCTTTAATCGTTTCAAAATGGCAGCAACATACCTTTTGTTATTTATTGACTATCGAAGAATCGTATAAACGCTTGATTCCCGTGTGATACACTTTATGATCGAAATAGTTTTTCCAACAAAAATTTAAAATCCAAAAGGATATTTTATTCGAATTGAATCTTTTGAATTTCTATATCGAAGATATGCTTACGAAGTTGTTCTAACTTATTGATTGACATTAACCATAGATCCTTACCTCTGAGAAAAGAAATTAATTAATCTTTTCTGCTCGAGCTCCATCGTGTATTATTTACTTTAACTAACAACCCCATTTAGTTGGGTTGTGGGTTGGTTAAAGTAAATAATTAGAACCGAACAAACTATGTCGAGCTAAGAGCACCTCATAATTTATATATTACAAAATGGTGGATGTAAGAATCCACAACCGATCATTCCTTCAAGTCGCACGTTGCTTTCTACCACATCGTTTTAAACGAAGTTTTACCATAACATTCCTCAAGTTTGTTTGGAACCGGTATGGAATTGATTCAATATGGAATCATGAATAATCATTTAATTTACTCAATGGATACATAATCATAATATAATCATAATATACTAATCCGTACTTTTTTTTTCTATTTCTATACTGTATATATATAATATAGATTTATTTTTTTCTTCCAGAAGTAATTCTTATCAACCAGCACTCTTATTATGATGTGAACCCTTAGGAATAATTCATCGAATCGCTTAGATATAAAAAAAATCTCTTTCATATGATTCCACTATGGATATCTACATACATCTAGATGGTATCTAACTATAACTTTCTGTAATATAGATTGTATATTCCTATTTCTAATTCTAGTTGCTGTAGTACATAGTACTAAAAATATTTGAAAAAGCGGATCCAAGGCATGAAAATATCCTCTTGATCCATTTATTTATGATACATGAAGGATAGAAATACAGATCAAGCTCCCTTACTTTAAGCGATTTACTTCGCCAAACAAAACAAAGGGGAGGGCAAAATTCTACGAACCCTTTTTGTTTTATTTTAGGTTAGGTTCAAGTTTGACGGGAATAATATTCTACGACTAGCAACTCATTTATTTCCAAACCGACCCACTTACTATCTATTATTTGATTGACTGATCCTTTATATTGGGATGGGTGAAGAGTTAAATGTTTTGGCAATTTTTCACGGGGAGATGAATCAAGATAATTTTGAATCAATGCTCTGGATTTTTGTTCATCCCTTGTAGTAATAATATCTCGGGGTTTGCATCGATAACTTGGTATATCCACTATATGACCATTAACTAAAATATGCCTATGGTTAACTAATTGTCGGGCTCCAGGAATGGTCGAAGCCATACCTAATCGAAAAAGGATGTTATCCAAACGCATTTCAAGTAATTGTAGTAAAACCTGACCTGTTGACCCTTTGGCTTTTCCAGCGATATGAACGTATTTAAGTAATTGTCTTTCCGTTAGACCATAATGAAAACGCAATTTTTGTTTTTCTTCTAAACGAATACGATATTGAGATTTTTTCCCGGAGCGTGATTGGTTTCTAGGATCACTTCCGGGTGTGGTTCTTTTACTAGTACATCTGAGAATTTTAAATTGGCTAGTTAGTCCCGGTAAAACACCCAGACGGCGTATTTTTTTGAAACGAGGCCCTCGGTAACGAGA